ATATATTTCTGTAGATATCGTACAAATACTTTTGATACTCTTTTATTTTAATATCTCAGAAAAATTGAAATTTTTTATAAGTTCATTGAATAAGTTCTATTTAATCAATAAAATGAAATTCCCTCTTTTTTTGTTTGGCCACTACTTTATTGTACGCAATAAATCGAAAAAAAAAAGTTCTGATGCATCTGGAAAACCGAAACCAAGACTAGGAATTTTTGACGAACAGGATAAAAAATCATTACTCTTTCGACACAAGAAAAGGAATTTTCTACACCCCTTTCTTGTGTCGAAGGCTAGGAAGACGAATAATGCCTCCTAGTCTTATTTGTTCCCCGCATTTCTAGTTCGTTCTATATACCCGCTTACTTATGCCTTACTTATGCTAATATCTATCCCAATTGTATTCTATTTGAAATAGAATAAAACGGATACATTTTAGGACATTGAAATCTGGCAATAGTAACATAGTCAATTCAATTTGGCTAAAAAAAAACAAAGAAAGAGGTGGTAAAGTCATAAAGTCAAATAAAATAGTCTTCTTCAAAGAAAAATCTACCTATTATGACTAGGAATGTGGTACAAGGGATTCCCTGAAGCTCGTAGAAAAAGAGCAAGTAAATAAAAGGTTTTTCAGAATTTCATTTTTTTTTTGATCATACATAATCAACAACAAGAATTTGGTTCTTTTTACGAACCCGATGTCGATAAATCCGCGAATCTAGAAATTCATTTCGGCCAATTGAACCTTCTCGAACTGTTTCTTTTTAAGAACCAAAAATATTTGTGCCAAAATAACAGATGCCAAGAAGAACAAAAGACCTTGGACCCGTAATGGATCTTGAAGTACTATTTCTGCATCTCCCTGACCAAACCCACCCACATTAGGATTACTCGTTAATGGTTGATCAAATTTGATGGATTCGCCCTCTGAAATAAGAAGTTCTGGTCCTGGAGGGATAATATCAACCACTTGACGTCCATCCGACGGATCTGTTATGGTTATTTCATATCCCCCTTTTTCTTTTCGTATGATTTTACTTACTATACCTGCTCCTGTAGCATTATAAACAGTATTGTTACTCTTGCTTCCGTCGGGATAAATCTGACCCCTTCCCCTATTCCCACCTACGTATATAGGATATTTTAAGAAGTGAACATCTTTCTTAGTAGCGGGGTCGGGGGAAAGAATAGGAAAGGCGATTTCACTATATTTCTGACCAGGGACAGGCCCTATCACAAGAATATTTTTTTTATTAGGGCGATAGCTCTGAAAAGACAAATTGCCTATCTTTTCTTTCATCTCGGGAGAAATACGATCGGAAGGAGCTAATTCAAACCCCTCCGGTAAAATAAGAACAGCCCCCACATTCAAACCCCCTTTCTTACCATTAGCAAGAACTTGTTTTACTTGCTTATCATAAGGAATTCGAACAACTGCTTCAAATACAGTATCAGGAAGTACCGTTTGTGGAACCTCAATATCCACGGGCTTATTAGCTAAATGGCAATTGGCACATACAATACGCCCAGTTGCTTCTCGTGGATTTTCATAACCCTGCTGCGCAAAAATGGGATATGCACTTGAAATGGATGTCTGAGTTATGATATATATCATGAGCGATACGGAAATAGATCGAGTAATCTGTTCCTTTATCCAAGAAAAAGTATTTCTAGTTTGCATGGTCTAATCATTGATCCGAAAATTTCTACAATAAATTGGGTAGGTCGCTAGTATAGTTCCCTATCCACGATTCTGCTATTTACTGGATTTTACTGGAATACAATAGGATGAAAATCCACCGGATAGAAAGTTTTTAATGCTTATGTAGAACTACAAAGTAAGAAACATTCTAATTGGATTAAATTAATATCGGTGGATCATTTATCAATCATTCATTGAATGATAAATAACTACAAGTGACGGAGATACACGATTTAAATAACGGAAAATCCAATATTTAAAAATAGTATCGAGAATAACTGGAAAAGTGGAAACAAGACCAGATATAATTTGATCATTATGAACAAATCCAAAATCTTTGTAGACAGAACCAATCATTAGTTCCCAACCATGGGGTGAATGAAATCCGATACATAAATCGGTTAATAAAAGAATCGAAAAAGCTTTTACTGTATCACTTAAGTTATATAGGAATTCCTGAGCCCAAGAGTTAAGAATAAGAAGTTCTTCATTACCTAAAATAGAATAACCGCTTAGAATACCAAAACAGATTATATTTGTCGAGAAGTGCAAAATCGTATGGATGCGATCCTCATTGTGTATCTTGATTAATTGGATCGTATCTTTGTAGATTCCTATGGGAAGCTTTTGTAGATGTGTCTCCGAGTATTCCTTGATCATTTCGTCCAAGAAGAGGATTTCCTCCAATTCTATGAACTTTTCTATAATACTTTTTTCTTGAATATCATTCAAAAAAATTTCGGATTGACCAGTATTCGACCAATTAGTAACCCAAGATTCCATGCTTTTAGTAAATGAGAGAGAAATCCACCAGGGCAAAAATACTATAGATGCAAGATACAAAAGAGGAGTGAATGCTTTCTTTTTTGCCATTTTTCACCTGTGAATTTTTAATTAACCCACTTCATTTGTCGACTCTATGCGATCGAATATTTCTTTCAAACATGAGTTCTAGACAAGGTATCAAACCTATGAATCTATTTGATTTGTGATTTTGTTTGAATCTAGAAAGAATACAGAAATAGACTAAGACTCCACATGGAATTCGAATGAAGAAATAATCAAAAATATTGTTTCCAGATATCTCAATTCACCAAATTCCAAACAAGTGTCTCCTTTCGATGAATGATTGAAAGAAGTACTTTAAGGAATGAATATTATTGAGATTTTGAGACGAAAGAACTCCTTTTCTATCAAAATATCCAATATTTCGAAAAAATGCCAACGATTCCCCATAGCCAAGAATAGAATAATTGAGAGAAATATATTGTGATGATCAAAAAAATGAGCGGAAAAACAAGACAGAAATGGGCCAAGTTATCATTATTAAGAAAACCCATTATTCCTTAGTAAGGAACACAAACGAAAGGATAAAAAAAGGTCGAAAGTATCACTTCCAACAAATATTGAACTTAAACAAAAAATAGAAATTTCTTTCTTTCGAAATCGTTTGATATATGAGATGAATTGAATCTAGTAGTTCAATTTCTTACTTGTTTGAATTGAGTTGCATGGATTTGGATACGCATAAAAAAAAAAAAAAAGAGTTTTGTTTTATGGTTGTTCCATATACGGCGGCTTTGGCTCGACTGAACGTTCTGACGAAACTTCAGTTAAGTTATGTTATAGAAAAAAGAGGATTCTTGCATTTTTTCCCCCTGCTGAGAAAGCATTCGTTCTTCAGCCCAGTTCCTTTTATCAAAAGACTTCAATCGGTACGCGCAAGAAATAGGCCAATTCCGCGGCTTTTTGTTCAATTTCTCGTGGAGTCAAATTCTCATCAGTACGGGTCAAGGGAATAGCCCCCCGGCCTCTGATGTCCATATAAAGGACACGACGAGCATAAATACCCTCTTTAACTTCTATTCTAACGGATTGAATATCTTTTATGCGGAATCGGAGGAATATGCGACGATTTTTTCCAGGAAATCCCCAACGAAAAATACACACTATTCCTTCCTTTCTATCGAATCGATCATAACCACTACCTACATTCCATGAAATTGTGCACCACAAATAGGAACTAATAAAGAGACCCGCGATCCCGTAGAAAGACATCACGATCCCTTGTGGAAAAAAAATGATTTGCTGAGACGGAACAAAAGATATCAAATTTCTACCAAGATAACTGGAAGTTCCAACCAATAAGAATCCTAATGAACCTAACAAAACGATAAGGGCCCAGCAAAAATTACTTAGTTTTCGAGACCCCGTTATAAGTTCTATCCATATATGTTCTGATCGCCAACTCATACTTGATCCGATTTCATTTTATTGGAATTGAGAGAATACCCCAAATGATTTTGACTTTACTTTTTTTGTTTCCGAAGGAACTCTCATCAACTAGCACTAGTTTGATGTGAACTAGCACTAGTTTGATGTGAACCTTTAGGAGTAATTCATCAAATTGGTTAGATCTAAAATAATAACATACCCTTCATATGATCCCAATATACATATTGATATACATATAGATCCACCAACTTTCCATTTTAGGCATCCAGCGATCCTGATCTATTTGAAACTAGCTAGAATTCATTTACCCATAGATCATTTTCTGCAGGCATAAGAGCCCTTTCCTTTATGTTCGGCGGAAATCACACCTTATACCATATTTCCCAAAATAAATATCTGTGTTATGCTACAAGTCTAAGTTTCAAAAAAAAAACGGATGAGATTGTATTGGGTCCCCTCAGATCTAAACAATCTTGTTTTTTTGAACATGAAGAAATAAAGAAGCCATTGCAAGTGCCGGAAATACTAGGCCTACTAAAGGCACAAAAATAGAGGGAAAATTGAAAGTTGTCATAAAATGGGTACCTCGATTTACTATTTGTACCTGTTATTATTTTTTTTTAAATATCATATTTTATATTTATACTAATTATAATTAAGAATTGTAATTATTATGAATTCGTAGTTATTATTAATTAATTCAATTTCAAAATTCTTAGTAGAGATATAAGTATCTATATATCTAAGTGAGTATATAGAATAAATCCAAGGAATGTAGAACTAAATAAATGGACTTATTCATCTTTCTACATGAAAGATCCATATGATAATCAACTTTATTATTTTTCTTCATTTCTTTGTGTTTTGTTCTTGTCTTCTAATTTAAGAAACAAAGAGTTTCTTACAAATCATCGAAAGATTCCTTAGAATGCGACACAACCGGGATTTTTAGTGAAAATGGGATTTTCGGGAGATGGAGAAAGATACAAAACTATATATCTATCTTTTCTATATTTGAATTTGATTATATACGTAAGACGAAATTCGTTTTATTTTCCTA